AAAAAAAATAAGTATCCTCACCCTTTTTTATGGATTTGTATGAATATCTATACATTAATCGCGTGTCAGGAACCAGATTTGAACTGGTGACACGAGGATTTTCAGTCCTCTGCTCTACCGACTGAGCTATCCCGACTACTTTTCGCACATTATCCTACTATAGTGTAGGACCCATGTTTATGTCAATTAAAGGGACTAAAAAAGTATCAAAATCTTATTTAGTCCCTGAAATTTTTTGTATCTTAAAAAAAAAAAGATTTTGTGTAAAAATAATGGTATGGACTATGAATGATTCAATAATGGAGATTCTTTGTCCATAAAGGGTTATTTTTATTGGGGATAGAGGGACTTGAACCCTCACGATTTCTAAAGTCGACGGATTTTCCTCTTACTATAAATTTCATTGCTGTCAGTATTGACATGTAGAACGGGACTCTCTCTTTATTCTCGCCTGGTTAATTATTTTTTTTAATGTTTGTTCAAATGATAAATCAGACTCCGTAGTGAATGAGTTTATCATTGAATATCCGATTCTTCCTTCAATTTGCTTGAATTGGTATGGATTCACAATCATAAATTTTTCATAGAATTTAATTTAGAATTGATATTCTATCAATTCTAAATTCACAATTAAAATCGTGATTATGATTAATCATTTGATATATCAGTATGTATACGTACGTATTCTATTACGTATATAAGGTAATACCTTCCTTTCTGTAATTTTGTTTCTATAGAAAGATTCCTGTTACCAACGTAATCCAACCAACCCCATTCGTTAGAACAGCTCCCATTGAGTCTCTGCACCTATCCTTTTTTGATTATTTTGAGATTATTTTTCTATATAAATAGAAATAGAAAATCTTTTTTTTTTAGAAATGCTTTTTCGAAATGAAATATAGAATTTCTATAAATCTAGAATTTTGATAATAAATATAAAATAAACCCGTGTTTTCCAAAAAGAAGGATTTGGCTCAGGATTGCCCATCTCTAATTCCAGGGTTTCTCTGAATTTGGAAGTTTTCACTTAGTAGGTTTCCATACCAAGGCTCAATACAATCAAGTCCGTAGCGTCTACCAATTTCGCCATATCCCCCCTTTTTTATTTGTTATTTGAGACCGGGATTTCATTCTGTTGTGATCCCACCCACCTGTTCTTTATATTTATCTGAAATCTGAAAACCGTTGAATTATTGAATTAATTAAATACTTATTTATTTATATGGTATATACATATATAGTATATATATATATACTATATACTACCATTTTTCTCCCTGCTTTCTCTTTTTATCTTATCTCTATTGAATAACCCATATTTTTTTGTTTTGTTCCAATCAACAAAAATGATTCTATCATTGATGTACCCACAATTCAATATGGATAGATATATCCCACACGCAATCCAGATATCCTTTCTTTTTTTTTTTCATTTTTCTAACTCGGTTTGTAATACTGGAACGATCGATACTAATTCTTTTTTTTTTTTTTTTTTTCTTTTTCGTGCTATTTTTTCACTTGACTTCCTGAATAAAAAAATCAGAGGAATGTTGCCTTATTACCAGAATTCCATTCCATTACATCTTTATTTTTATACTTTTTTAGAAAATAAATAAGAAATCTAATAAAAAATCGAAAATCAAATAAAAAAAAAAATAGAAATCGAATATGATATAACTAAATTTATATTGGATATTGATTGATGTTAATGATCTAATATATCATTAGATAATAGATGATTAGAATATAATGTATAATAAGAGTGTATAGTAAGAAAAAAGAAAATGATTAATGAATCGTATCAAATTATGAATTTTGAATCCATAATTCTTTCTATATATATATTCTTTCATTTTTAATCCATTTGAATCCATAATTCTTTCTATATATATATTCTTTCATTCTCCAATTCTATAAAAATGCAAAATTCTATAATATCTATCTATATATATAGATAGATATTATAGAATATATAGATATATCCATAATATATACATAATATAATAATAGGATAATATATACATAATATAATAATAGGAATATATAATAAAATAAATAGATAATAAATATCTATATAATATCTAATAGAATATAAAATTAGTAAGAATATTAAATTAATGACTAACAATTAATAACTAACAAATAATAGCTAACTAAGACCCCTGTGGTTTATTAAGTTACTATGCACCATTTCCTTTTCTTTTATGCGAGCCCGCTTAGCTCAGGGGTTAGAGCATCGCATTTGTAATGCGATGGTCATCGGTTCGATTCCGATAGCTGGCTTTTTTCTCTTTTTGTTTTTTGTTCAACTTTTCCATAATCTCTCAAAATATTGAAAAGGCTCTTCCCCCTCCTTCGCCTTACAACTAGGAAAAAAAGAACGGATTCGAGAAAAAATGGGATTTCTCAAAAATGGGATCCCCATAGAACAAATCATAAATGTAGTCTTAACTTACTATCCTATATATTTAACTTCGTATGCCATATGCTATATTATATATATATATAATCTGAATATTGATACAATTCTTTTAGTTCTACTTTGTAATATTTGCAGTACTTTCGTAGAGTTAGCTTTGCTTTACTTTATTTTTATTTAGTTCAGTCTTAATTTATGGATTTATTATTTAAATTGAAATTTCAATAAAAAATAAAGGAGTCTTTATGTCTCGTTACCGAGGACCTCGTTTCAAAAAAATACGCCGCCTGGGGGCTTTACCAGGACTAACTAGTAAAAGACCTAGATCTGGAAGTGATTTGAAAAACCAATTACGCTCTGGGAAAAGATCACAATATCGTATTCGTCTAGAAGAAAAACAGAAATTGCGCTTTCATTATGGTCTGACAGAGCGACAATTACTTAGATATGTGCATATCGCTGGAAAAGCAAAAGGGTCAACAGGACAGGTTTTACTACAACTACTTGAGATGCGTTTGGATAATATTCTTTTTCGATTGGGTATGGCTTCGACCATTCCTGGAGCCAGGCAATTAGTTAACCATAGACACATTTTAGTTAATGGTCGTATAGTAGATATACCAAGTTATCGTTGCAAACCCCGAGATATTATTACTACCAAAGATAAACAAAGATCAAAAACTCTGGTTCAAAATTATATTGCTTCATCTTCCCACGAGGAATTGCCAAAACATTTGACTGTTGACTCATCCCAATATAAAGGATTAGTAAATCAAATAATAGATAGTAAATGGGTAGGTTTGAAAATTAATGAGTTGTTAGTCGTAGAATATTATTCCCGTCAGACTTGATCCTAATGAAAGAAAAAAAAGTTTCGGACCATTTTTTTGTCCTTTTTTCATAGATCTAAGGGCCTTGATCCCTATTTTTCACGTATTACATATTACAAAAAAAGGATCGATCAGTAATAAGCAGTAATAAGATTTGCATTTTAAGCCTTTCCGATACGGGTATTTTAAGTACTACATAATTAGGAATAGATAATCTAATCTAAAGGCCTTACTATTGGAATAAGAATAAAGGTATCCGTTATTTGATTTGATACCTTGTAGTCCGTAACGTTGACAAATTGGATGACGATATGGAAACGGAAAGAGAGGGATTCGAACCCTCGGTAAACAAAAGCCTACATAGCAGTTCCAGTGCTACACCTTCAACCACTCGGCCATCTTTCCGACATAATCTTATTATTGACCAGAAACCGAATGAATAGCGAGTCATTCGTATTATTGCGGTAAGGTACAGCCGATTCATATCTAATCGAAATAAAAAAAAATCTTAAAAAAATATTCCTTTTTAGGCTCGAGGATTAACAAATTTTTGTAACAAAAAAAGGATATTCATTCATGTTTGTCAAGACGACGGACGATCCTTTATTATTCTGACATTTATACCGGATAAAACCAACGGCTTGGAGTAAATAAACTAAGGAAATCCGTATACTATACTATGATTTGATTTATTTAGACTATTATCCTATATAAGAATGCAAAATTCCTTTCTAATTTCATATTTTGTAAGGTTAATTTCTCTCATGGGCTACCGTATCTATGGATCTATTAAAAATTAATGAATTGTGCTAGAGATTTTGCTATTTCGATTTATGTACGCATTATGTAAATAAAATAAATCATTACTGTAATGTAAAATGATTGTTTTTTTTTCTTCCTTTTGAATCATAATTCAATCAAAATTCCTCGAATGAAATTATCAGAATGCGTAAGAAAATAAGGTCCTCGATTCTTTACTTTCGTTTAGACGAAATAGTAATACTTTAGCTCATCGGTATACTACTTAAATGAAATTGGGTTTTATCCAATTAAATAAAAATATTTATTATCTCTACCTCTTCAAGGAGGAACAATTAAAGTCCACATTTTTTTATAATTCGAATTAGTCTGTTTTTATGTTATTTCGTACTGTATAATTTCTTTGTTTGTGAGACCTTTTTCCCCCCGGGAAAATGAGAAGAATTATAAAATGGATTGCTAATTATGCCTAGATCTCGGATAAATGGAAATTTTATTGATAAGACCTTTTCAATTGTAGCCAATATATTATTACGAATAATTCCGACAACTTCAGGAGAAAAAGAGGCATTTAGTTATTACAGAGATGGTGTGATTTGATTCTTTTTTTATTGTTTTTTTAGCCCTTACTTTAATCTTATCTTATGAGAAAGAAAATATAGAAAAGAAAGAAAAAATTATTTAAATAAAGCCACGCTTGTTGAAGGTGAAGTTTGGAGATAGAACAATTCCTTCTATCGTGTATCCTCGATTGATGCAGCCTCAGATGCTTCAATTGTCGATTTTAGTATTGAGCGAAAGGTTACACCTATAGGTTCTTGCGGGTCAATCCTACTTACTCCACTAGTACCAATAGGCGGCATAGGGGAAAAAGCACTACACTCGGGAATCAACAACATGAAAACTTTGTTATAAATTACCCCTTTTCCTCATCGGGGCTAACAAAAATGGTTGGGACAACAAACATCCATCTCGTTCATACCTTGGATACC